AATCTATTTTATTTGATTGATGGATCCAACAACCAAACCCATTTTTTTTTTAATTCATTAAAAAAGAGAGTGGTTTTATTCGAAGCGCTTCGTGATTTTCAACCAATTATGTGCTTCAATATAATTACCTGGAGTAAGCGCTATAGCTTGTTTCCAATACTCAGCAGCTTGATCGGACCAAGCTTCCGCAATTTCAGAATCACCCTGTAGAATGGCCTGTTCTCCCCGGTCGGAATAGGTGGTTCCTTCCCTTAGAACCGTACTTGAGAGTTTCCTATCTCATACGGCTCAAAAATCGATTCTTTTTGTGTCCTATCTTAATCTACCCTATGCTAACTGAATTAGATTTCTCATAAACCTATCCCATTTTTTCTTGGGTTAACCAGAAGAAGTTAATTACATAAGTTTCAAACCCTAATTTTGATCAATAATCAGAATCAGTTTGATCTTTTCTCCCACCTTCAGAAGAATGAAGCATAGGTATCCCCACAATATCGTTAGAATTTTCTGAAAGGTAACTATCTCGGTTTCATATATGGAATTCATATAGAATCTTTGAAAAAGACTTTTTTCCATAAGAAAAAAGAACTTACTATCTTTGGGATCTGATGCTACACCGCTGCTCAATACCTTAGTGGATTGACTCTATTACATAAGTTGATTCCTAACTTTTGTCCCATATCATGACATAAGTAAGCAGTTCTTAACTGTATCGACTCAATAGCTCGCTAATTGATCTTTACGGTGCTTTCTCTATCAATTTGATCCTTTATCCATAGAATATAGTATATAGGCTGCACTCATTTTTTTTTCTTCCTATTTTGGTTCTCGTGAAGTCTCTTTCCTTGCTACAGCTGATAAAAATCGTTGCTTTGGACGATGCATTATGTAGAAAGCCTATTTTTTCTAGTATTTACTAGCCAATTTGATCTTTGCTTTTTTTCCTTATTTCTATAGTGGAGATAGTCGCACGTAATGACAGATCACGGCCATATTATTAAAAGCTTGTGGTAAGAATGGGTTTCGTTCTAGTGCCCGGAAATAATATTCCAAAGCCTTTGTATGCTCTCCATTGCTTGTGTGTATAAGGCCTATGTTATAGAGTATATAACTTCGATCATAGGGATCAATTTCTGGTCGCGTAGCTTCATAATAATTCTGTAAAGCTTCCGCATAATTTCCTTCGGATTGAGCCAACATCCGTTACGGTCGTTCATTCTATTCAAAAAATCTCCGTTCCAGAACCGTACATGAGATTTTCATCTCATACGGCTCCTCCCTTCTGCGCATAGTACTAAGGGGAATAATCCATAGAATAAAAATTGAACTATTCTCATCTCATTATGAACTGAAAGGAACTAGTATTTTTACAAGAAATCTCTAGCCAGCCTTCCCGCAAGAGGTTTTTTCTTAACACCAATCATATTAGTGTTAGATATAAATGGTAACTCCAACAATTTCTTTGTTCTCAACGCCTTCTATTTCCAGGAATTAGTCACTTCAACGATCTTTGATGGTTATACGGGTATCCAAAGTACAAACGAGATGGATGTTTGTTGTCCCAACCATTCTTGTTAGTCCCGATACCGATAAGGAAAGGGGGAATTTATAACAAAGTTTTTGTGTTGTTGATTCCTAGGTGTAGTGCTTTTTCCCTTATGCCGTCTATTGGTACTGATGTAGTGTAGGATTGACCCGCAATACAGAACCCATAGGTGTAACCTTTCGCTCAATACTCAAATCAACAATTGAAACATCTGAGGCTGCATCAATCGAGGATACACGATAGAAGGAATTGTTCTATCTCCAAACTTCACCTTCACCGAGCGTAGGTTTATTTCAAGAATTTCGTTCTTTCTATACCGAACCGCGTCTCTTTCTCGTAAGACTGAGGTGAGGGCTAAAAAAAACAAGAAAAAAGAATCAAATCGCACCATCTCTGTAATAGGTAAATGCCTTTTTTTCTCCTGAAGTTGTCGGAATTATTCGTAATAAGATATTGGCTACAATTGAAGAGGTCTTATCAATAAAATTTCCATTTATATTAGATCTAGGCATAATTAGCAATCCATTCTAGAATTCTTTTCATTACCCCTGGGGAAAATGATCCCACAAACAAAGCAAAGGAATTATACAGTACGAAATAACATAAAAACAGACTAATTTTATTCTAATAAATAGATATTAAATAGATATGGGCTTTCCACTTAAATTGTCCCCTTTTGTTTGGGAAAGATATGAGATATTGGAATCAGATTGATTTCATTCCCATTTTTGTAGTATACCAATGAGCGGAACTATTACTATTTCATCTAAGTTAAATAACCAAGGACTTTTTTTACTACAGATTCTGATAACTCGAGAAGTTTTGATTTGGTTATGATCCAAAGAGAAAAAAGAATGGAATAATCATTCCATGAAAAAATAGAGTAGAGTAACCATACCTTCTGTTTGCATAACGTGTATACACCACGCCATACAATCGAAATATCAAAATCCA